GTCGGCAATTTGGGATCACTACTATCACTACTATAGTAATAGTAGGTATAAGAATCATTTATGATACAAGTGGTAATCATACATATATTATATTAACAATTTGTTATCGATTTGGTATTTTCTGAACGGAGCCTGGATACTTTATTTTATCAGTCCAAGTAAACCATAAATTCTTCTAAATTGATAATATTGATCCCCAATATAAAATAAATTGATCTAATTGCACTTCACGCTCCGAATGATTGATTGATGCCTCACTCAATACAATATCTCTTGGGCGAAACAGAGGATATCTCGATCAGGGGAGAGAACGGGTAAATCCCATATGACCCAATATGTCTGACAAGTCGCACTATACGTCAATCCAAACCGCATCTTCCTCTCCAGGACTCCGAAAAGGTACTTTTGGAACACCAATGGGCATTAAATTAAAGAAAAAAATTGAGTACTATACTTCACTTTAATATGGAAACGTAACAATCAATGGTTTATTGTCTTCATCCCTTTTTTCTCTTTATTCTATTTGATACATAGATTGGAAAGTTTATAGAGTAAGACAGAATGAATAAAGAAAAAATTTGAACGAAGAAATCGATCGTTCGAATGATAAACAAGTATCTATCCATTCGTTTCCCAAAAATGGGACCAATCCTCCCATTGCGTATTGGTACTTATCGGGTATAGAATAGATCTGCTTCTCTTTGTTCTTACGAACAAAATTGTTCCGTTATTTTCACGTTATTTTCAATGGAATGGAATAAATATTAATCCTTTCTGATACGGAATCTACTGAAAAGGTTAGGTACATGGTTAGTATATATAGTCTTTTCCAATGCGATAAAATAAAGCGGCATAGTGTCTATTTTTCTTTGATAAAGAGGTATTTCCATGGGTTTACCTTGGTATCGTGTTCATACTGTCGTATTGAATGATCCCGGTCGATTGCTTTCTGTTCATATAATGCATACAGCTCTAGTTTCTGGTTGGGCTGGTTCGATGGCTTTATATGAATTAGCGGTTTTTGATCCCTCTGATCCCGTTCTTGATCCGATGTGGAGACAAGGTATGTTCGTTATACCCTTCATGACTCGTTTAGGAATAACCAATTCGTGGGGTGGTTGGAGTATTTCAGGAGGAACTATAACAAATCCGGGTATTTGGAGTTATGAAGGTGTGGCAGGGGCACACATAGTGTTTTCCGGTTTGTGCTTCTTGGCAGCTATCTGGCATTGGGTATATTGGGACCTAGAAATATTCTGTGATGAACGTACGGGAAAACCTTCTTTGGATTTGCCCAAGATCTTTGGAATTCATTTATTTCTCTCAGGGGTAGCTTGCTTTGGCTTTGGCGCATTTCATGTAACAGGTTTGTATGGTCCTGGAATATGGGTGTCCGATCCTTATGGACTAACTGGAAAAGTACAATCTGTAAATCCAGCGTGGGGCGCGGAAGGTTTTGATCCTTTTGTTCCGGGAGGAATAGCCTCTCATCATATTGCAGCGGGTACATTGGGCATATTAGCGGGCCTATTCCATCTTAGTGTTCGTCCGCCTCAACGTCTATACAAAGGATTACGTATGGGCAATATTGAAACTGTACTTTCCAGTAGTATCGCTGCTGTTTTTTTTGCAGCTTTTGTTGTTGCTGGAACTATGTGGTATGGTTCAGCAACTACCCCAATAGAATTATTTGGTCCTACTCGTTATCAGTGGGATCAGGGATACTTTCAGCAAGAAATATATCGAAGAGTTAGTGTCGGGCTAGCCGAAAATCTTAGTTTATCGGAAGCTTGGTCTAAAATTCCCGAAAAATTAGCTTTTTATGATTATATTGGTAATAATCCGGCAAAGGGGGGATTATTCAGAGCAGGCTCAATGGACAATGGGGATGGAATTGCTGTTGGATGGTTAGGACACCCCGTCTTTAGAGATAAAGACGGGCGCGAGCTTTTTGTACGTCGTATGCCTACTTTTTTTGAAACATTTCCGGTAGTTTTGGTAGATGAAGACGGAATTGTGAGAGCTGATGTTCCTTTTAGAAGGGCAGAATCAAAGTATAGTGTTGAACAAGTAGGTGTTACTGTTGAGTTCTATGGTGGCGAACTTAATGGAGTAAGTTATTCTGATCCTGCTACTGTGAAAAAATATGCTAGACGTGCCCAATTAGGTGAAATTTTTGAATTAGATCGGGCTACTTTGAAATCCGATGGTGTTTTTCGTAGCAGTCCAAGGGGTTGGTTCACTTTTGGGCATGCTACGTTTGCTTTGCTCTTCTTTTTCGGACACATTTGGCATGGCGCTAGAACCTTGTTCAGAGATGTTTTTGCTGGTATTGATCCAGATTTGGATGCTCAAGTGGAATTTGGAGCATTCCAAAAACTTGGAGATCCAACTACAAGGAGACAAGTAGTCTGATACGACATTGTTGTGGTATCTTTCGCCTCTATTTTTTTTTTATTTGACATTGGGTATCAGAGAAATCTTGACTTGAATCACCATCTTTTCTTTGACTTTTTTTCTTTCTTTATATGATATGGTAAATGATCCCAAATGAATAGGTGTGGAAGCTATAATTGTAAACCACGATCGAATCCATGGAAGCATTGGTTTATACATTCCTTTTAGTCTCGACTTTAGGGATAATTTTTTTCGCTATCTTTTTTCGAGAACCACCTAAGGTTCCGACTAAAAAAATGAAATAACCTTTCGAAATAATTTAATTGAAGTAATGAGCCTCCCATATTGGGAGGCTCATTACTTCAACTAGTCCCCGTGTTCTTCGAATGGATCTCTTAGTTGTTGAGAGGGTTGCCCAAAAGCGGTATATAAGGCGTACCCAGTAAAGCTTACAAGTAAACCAGATATGGAGATGGCGACTAGGGTTGCTGTTTCCATTTTTAGATAATTTCAAGATCACAATGGATCTACGATAAGATCGTTTATTTACAACTACAACGGAATAGTATACAAAGTCAACAGATCTCAACCAATCATTAAATAGGATTTATGGCTACACAAACCGTTGAGGATAGTTCTAGATCTGGGCCAAGACGAACTACTGTAGGGGATTTATTGAAACCATTGAATTCGGAATATGGTAAAGTAGCTCCGGGATGGGGGACTACACCACTTATGGGGGTCGCAATGGCTCTATTTGCGATATTCCTATCTATTATTTTGGAAATTTATAATTCTTCCGTTTTACTGGATGGAATTTCAATGAGTTAGGTTTATAAGAACTATGAAGTCCTAGTCTTTCAATCAAAGAAAAAATTACTTTAGACTTGGATTTCTAGACCATTCTATTCTGGTAGTTCGACCGTGGAATTTATTTGTTTTGGTATTTCCGGAATATGAGTGTGTGACTTGTTATAATTGATCCTATTGATAATACATAGAATGGACCTGTTATCTCTATCAAGATGATTCTACCTCGTCGGATATTTATTCTAGTATCTGGGGCACGGAATATATAGAATAGATCAAGAAAAGAAATATTTGAACTATGATTCATACCTACTATTTATTCAGACCTCGCAACCGGACTCAAAAAAAATTCAAATAGGTATTTCCTAAATCAAACGAATTTTATTCCTTCAGATTTATTTTGACCGAAGGATAACTCTTTCTCTAGATTTTGTTGAGTCATTACATCCATTCATTCAATAAGTGATCATCAAAGGTTCTTACTCAGGAGAACCTTTGAGTTTAGCTTGAGGCTAAATCATCGTGGTTCTAGTATGAATCTGAGGTTTCAATTGATTCATAGGGTCTCAACAAGAGAATTCCTATCAATAGTAAAACAAGAGTAAATCCGCAGTACGCACAAAAAAACAATAAATCAAATAACAAATAAAAAATAGGGAAGAGAAGATTCAAGAGGCCTGTAACGATCAACATAAAGAAAGACAGATGAGCCAACTTGATATTTTTTGGCATTATCATCACAAAGAAGAGATTCCGGATTTTTGTTACTTCGTATCTTCGAGGCAAATCGAATCAAGTGGTTAATGAAGTTTTTAACTTTCTATTAGATATCCGTTGAAATCAGTATTTGTGTGTTTCCGCTTGAGCCGTACGAGATGAAATTCTCATATACGGTTCTCAGAGGGGGAGTTCCATTGGGTTACCTATCTCAATAAAGTATATGATTGGTTTGAGGAACGTCTTGAGATTCAGGCGATTGCAGATGATATAACTAGTAAATATGTTCCTCCTCATGTCAACATATTTTATTGTTTAGGGGGGATCACACTTACTTGTTTTCTAGTACAAGTAGCTACGGGTTTTGCTATGACTTTTTACTATCGTCCAACCGTTACAGAGGCTTTTTCCTCTGTTCAATACATCATGACTGAGGCCAACTTTGGTTGGTTAATCCGATCAGTTCATCGATGGTCAGCAAGTATGATGGTTCTCATGATGATCCTGCATGTATTTCGTGTGTATCTCACAGGTGGATTTAAAAAACCTCGCGAATTAACTTGGGTTACGGGTGTGGTTTTGGCTGTATTGACTGCATCTTTTGGTGTAACTGGTTATTCCTTACCTCGGGACCAAATTGGTTATTGGGCAGTAAAAATTGTGACAGGCGTACCTGAAGCTATTCCTGTAATAGGATCGCCTTTAGTAGAGTTATTACGTGGAAGTGCTAGTGTGGGCCAATCCACTTTAACTCGTTTTTATAGTTTACACACTTTTGTATTGCCTCTCCTTACTGCCGTATTTATGTTAATGCACTTTCCAATGATACGTAAGCAAGGTATTTCCGGTCCTTTATAGAGAAGACATATCATAGATATTTGTAATTGATCATATATCGGGGAGGACAATAGTATTTCATTGCTACAAATATGGATTATTGAAAAAATAAGACATGTTTTTTGGATACTTCTCTTCAACTCGGAAGTATTGTATTCCTTATTTGATACGAATAGTTGAAGTGAATTTTCCGAAGAGAGGATGGATTATGGGAGTGTGTGACTTGAACTATTGATTTA